CTCATGGTATCATTATGAATGTACAAGCCAAAACTGTGAAAACCTAGAAATATACATACCCAGTTAAGGTGGGATATGATTGCATCGCGGTGTCTAAGGACGCGATCTAATAGATCGTTGTATCGAGTAGTTGGATCATAGTCTCTTACCATAAAAATGGCTGCATGTGCAGCAGCACCGACTATTAGAAATCCGCCAATCCACATGTGGTGTGTGAACAAGGAAAGTTGTGTACCATAGTCAGTAGCTAGGTATGGATAGGGGGGCATAGAGTACATATGATGAGCTACAACAATAGTTGTAGAGCCTAGCATAGCTAGGTTAAGAGATAATTGAGCATGCCATGACGTTGTTAGGATTTCATAGAGACCCTTATGGCCTTGTCCTGTAAATGGGCCCTTATGAGCCTCCAAAATATCTTTAAGCCCATGACCAATACCCCAGTTGGTCCTATACATATGACCAGCGATCAGGAAAAGAATAGCAATAGCTAAATGATGGTGCGCAATATCGCTCAACCATAGGCCACCGGTTATTGGATCTAGTCCTCCGCGAAAAGTAAGAAATTCTGCGTATTTGGACCAATTCAAGGTGAAAAAGGGGGTTGCTCCTTCGGCAAAACTAGGATAAAGTTGAGCCAAAAGGTCACGATTCAAGATAAATTCATGAGGAAGTGGTATCTCTTTAGGATCAACTCCAGCGTCAAGAAATTGATTAATTGGTAAAGATACATGGATTTGGTGTCCTGCCCAAGAAAGAGACCCAAGTCCTAATAACCCCGCTAAGTGGTGATTCAACATGGATTCTACATCTTGGAACCAGGCCAATTTGGGAGCGGCTTTGTGATAATGGAACCAACCAGCAAAAAGCATTAACGATGCAAAAATCAATGCACCGATTGCCGTACAATAGAGTTGTAACTCACTAGTTATTCCAGATGCTCGCCAAATCTGAAAAAAACCGGAGGTTATTTGGATTCCTCGGAAACCCCCGCCTACATCACCATTCAAAATTTCTTGCCCTACTATTGGCCAAACTACCTGAGCACTGGGTCCAATGTGAGTAGGATCGCTTAGCCACGCTTCATAATTGGAAAAACGGGCACCGTGGAAGTACATGCCACTCAACCAAAGAAAGATAATGGAGAGTTGACCGAAATGAGCACTAAAGATTTTTCGAGAGATCTCCTCCAAATCACCGGTATGACTATCGAAATCGTGAGCATCAGCATGTAGGTTCCAGATCCAAGTGGTAGTATCAGGGCCCTTAGCTATTGTTCTTGAGAAATGCCCGGGTTTGGCCCATTCCTCAAAAGATGTTTTTACAGGATCCCTATCCACAACAATTTTAACTTCTGGTTCCGGCGAACGAATAATCATTAAGTCCTCCTCTTTCCGGACAAGACATACAAAGAGACCCGCCAACTGTCTTTTTAGTGAATCTTTGAAGGATAGATATTATGATTAGTCCTTTTCTTTACTATCTAACGCCCTTCTATATATATATATATTTTTTTTTTAGTTATTCACTGGAGCAATTATATATTGAAGTCAATCCGAGGCAAGTGTTCGGATCTATTATGACATAAGGATTAGGTGCCTAACGGACATTGGCTATCCTGGATAATTATTTCCCGACATAACAAAAAAAGATTTTTTTACGTTTTAATTTAAGAAGCTAGTGTATTTTTTTTTTTTTTTAAGGTATAAGCCCCTATCTACATCTACTTTCCTTGAGTGAGCATAATAAAAATATTTTGATTCGATTCCAAATTCCAAGAAACTCATTAGAATAAAAAAAAATAATCCTGATATATTAGGTAGGAATATTTATATTCCCCCTTTTTATTTGCTTTATTACTTCTGTTCGAGAGCCTATCCCTATTGTTTATCCTTATGAAATATGATATAAAATCGAAGGTAGAAGAAAGGGATATAATGAAATTCTTGATTTGATCTTCCTACCAAAATTATTTGATTAATGGATCAACAACCAAATCACCCATTTTAGGAAAATGGAGAGTGGTTTTATTCAAATTCAAAGCGCTTCGTAATCTTCAACCAGTTTTGTGCTTCAATATAATTTCCCGGAGTAAGCGCTATAGCTTGTTTCCAATACTCAGCAGCTTGATCAAACCAAGCTTCTGCAATTTCCGAATCACCCTGTAGAATGGCCTGCTCTCCTCGGTCGGAATAGGCAGTTCCTTCCCCTAGAACCGTACTTGAGAGTTTCCTACCTCATACGGCTCTGAAATTACTATCTTAATTTCCCCTATCTTAACTGAATTCGATTTCTCAAAAATCGATCCAATTTCTTCTTGGGTTAAGCAGAAGAAGTTATTACCTAAGTTTCAAACCCTAATTTTGATCAATAATCAGTCTGATCTTTTCTCCCACCTTCAGAAGAATGGAGCATAGATAGACCTATATCCTTCGTTCGAATTTTCTGAAAGGTAACTATCTCGGTTTCGTGTCTTTCATATATGAAATTTCTATAGAATCCTTGAAAAAGACTTTTTCCCATAAGAAAGAAAAAAGAACTTACTATCTTTGGGATCTGATACTACACCGCTGCTTAATCCTTTAGTGGATCGGCTCTATTACATAAGCAGATTCCTAAATTTTGCCCCAGATCCTGGTATAATTAAGCAGTTTTTTTTTAGTTGTATCGACCCAGTCGCTCACTAATTGATCTTTACGGTGCTTTCTTTATCAATTTGAGACTTTATCCATAGAGTAGTAGTATAGGCTCTATTTTCTTCTTATTTTGATTCTCGTGAAGTGTTCTTCCTTCCTACAGCTGATAGGGCAAAATCATTGTTTTGACGATCCCTATGTAGAAAGCCCTTTTTCTAGTAAATACTAGAAAATTTCATCTTTTTTTCTTCTTTCTATAGTGGAGATAGTCGCACGTAATGACAGATCACGGCCATATTATTAAAAGCTTGCGGTAAGAAGGGGTTTCGTTCTAGCGCCCGGAAATAATATTCCAAAGCCTTTGTATGCTCTCCATTACTTGTGTGTATAAGGCCGATGTTATATAGTATATAACTTCGATCATAGGGATCAATTTCTAGTCGCGTAGCTTCATAATAATTCTGCAAAGCTTCCGCATAATTTCCTTCGGATTGAGCCACCATCCGTTACGGTCGTTCATTCTATTCAAAAAATCTCCGTTCCAAAACCGTACATGAGGTTTTCATCTCATACGGCTCCTCCCTTCTGTACATAGTACTAAGCAAAAAATCTATAGAATGAAAATAGAATTAGTCCCACTCATTATGGACTGAAAGGGGCTGGTATTTTTCCAAGAAATCTCTAGCCAACCTTTCCCCAAGAGATTTTTCTTAACACCAATGAATTCTATTAATGCTAGAGGAAAACGATAGCTCCAGGAATTTCTTTGTTCTCAACGCCTCCTATTTAGAGGAATTAGCCACTTCAACGACCTTTGATGGTTATAAGGGTATCCAAAGTACAAACCTGATGGTTGTTTGCTATCCCAACCATTTTTCCCAACCCTGATACCGATCAGGAAAGGGTTAATTTCTAACAAAGTTTTTCTGTTGTTGATTCCTATTTCGAGGTGTAGTGCTTTTCTCCCCTATGCTGCCTATTGGTCCTAGTAGAGTAGGATTGGCCTGTAATACAGAACCTATCCTGTAGGTGTAACCTTTCGCTCAATACTCAAATCTACAATTGAAGCATCTAAGGCCACATCAATCGAGGATACACGATAGAAGGAATTGTTAGTTCACCTCACCTTCCTCAAGCGCGGGTTTCCTTTACTAATTTTGTTCTCTCTATGCGAACCCCCTTTCTTTCTCGTAAGACTGGAGATGCAGGTAGGGCTGAAAAAAAACAAAAAAAAGAGTCAAATCGCACCATCTCTATAATAAGTAAATGCTTTTTTTTCCCCTGAGGTTGTCGGAATTATTTGCAATAAAATATTGGCTACAATCGAGGAGGTCTTATCAATGAAATTTCCATTTATACGGGATCTAGGCATAATTCCCAATCCATTCTATATAGAATTCTTTTCATTCTATCACAAAATAACATAAAAACATTTGAATCGATCCATATGCTCTAAATGGATAAGAGAGATATGGATTTTCCGCTCAGCTCAAATTGTCTCCTTTTCCTTCTGTTTGGACAAGAAGAGATATGAAATATTTGAGTAAGATTGGATTTCATTCCACTTTCCTATTTCTCAACAACAATTTATCTCATCAGCTATTTCGCGTTTTAAAAATTATCCCATACCTTTTTTTTGTTTAGATTGTATGGCGTAAAGTACCTTATGCAAATAGAATTCTAGGGTTCCTTTATTTTCTTATGGAATAATAAGAATTTTTCTATTCTCTTTTTATTTTGGTTTTCCCCAAAGAAAAACTTTTGAGGGACTGAAATTCCTAGTAAAAAAAAAAATAAATAAATAAAGGACCTTTACACTTAGATAAAAAAAAAGAATTTTTCCAATAGAGCCATGGAATCCCCGAGTGGTTGTGGCTGTACCTGTACAGCAGGAATACGAAAACTCGCTATTCACTCAGTTTATTTTCCATAATAAGATTATGTAGGAGAGATGGCCGAGCGGTTCAAGGCGTAGCATTGGAACTGCTATGTAGACTTTTGTTTACCGAGGGTTCGAATCCCTCTCTTTCCGTTTCTCTTAATTCATCAACGTTACCAATTACAATGTATCAAATCAAATAACAATTTATATTAGTTCAGCAATAATACCTTTATTTAATAGAAATTCTCTAAAGCAAGTTACTTTGGTATGTAAAATACACATAGAGGAAATAACAAAAAAGAAAAAAGATCCTAAGGTTACTCTATTTCTGCTAGGTGAATGGGAAAATACGAATTAAGAGCCTTAGGTCGATTTAGTTCGGGGAAAGGGGAAGGGGAAAAAAATTCTATGAACCTTTCCTTTTTCGTTAAGTTCAAGTCTGACGAGAGTAATATTCTACAACTAACAACTCATTTATTTTGAGACCGACCCACTTTCTATCTAGGATTTTTTGTACTAGTCCTTTATATTGCAATGTATCAACCGTCAAATGCTTTGGCAATTTGCCCGGATCGGATGAAGCAATAGAATTTTGAATCAGACGTTTTGATCTTTGGTTATCCTTCGTACTAATAATATCTCGGGGTTTGCAACGAAAACTTGGTATATCAACTATACGACCATTAACTAAAATATGTCTATGGTTAACTAATTGCCGGGCCCCAGGAATGGTTGAAGCCATACCCAATCGAAAAACAATATTATCCAAACGCATTTCAAGTAATTGTAGTAAAACCTGACCTGTTGACTTTTTTGCTTTTCCAGCGATATGTACATATCTAAGTAATTGTCGTTCTGTCAGACCATAATGAAAACGCAATTTCTGTTTTTCTTGAAGACGAATACGATATTGCTCTTTTTTCCCAGAATGGAATTTTTTTTTCAGATTACTTCCGGATTTAGGCGTTTTTCTAGTGAGTCCTGGTAAAGCTCCCAGACGGCGTATTTTTTTTAAACGAGGTCCTCGATAACGGGACATGAAGACTCCTTTTTTTTTATTGAAATTACATTTTACACAATAAATTTCATTGTATTTACATTACAGAATACATCGAAATTAAAACTGAATTAAACTAAAGGATAAACAGAATAAAATCTACTAAAGTACCACAAAAAATGGAATTTCATCAACATCTGGATTTTTTGTATATATTTTTTTGTATATATATTATTTATTTTAATGTTTTGTATCTAGCAAAATTGTAAGGTAGAACGACATAATGGAGCCTGGGATTTTCCATTTAATTCGGAGAAAAAAAGAGATTCTTGTTCATGGAACATCGATAGAGAAAAAAGCCGACTATCGGATTTGAACCGATGACCCTCGCATTACAAATGCGATGCTCTAACCTCTGAGCTAAGTGGGCTTACATAACAGAAATAGTATAACAAATAGAAATATATATATAGGAAATCCATAAAATGGCAGATCTTCATTATTAATCTTAGTTATTAACTAGTTCAAAATTTGAGATTAGAATTAGAAAAAAAATACTAGAATTTCATAAAGATAAAGTTAGCTTGATATGCTTAACTAAACGATATTCTTAAATAGGATTATAGAATATATTGAACTTTTTATTTCTCTAACTCGCAAATCTATTTTTATAATAGAATCTATTCCAATTTCTATATTGAATTGGATTTTAGATATTTTCAATTTGATATGGCTTGTACGAATAATCTAATATAATACATAGAAAAGAATAATCTATATGAATAATAAAGAGAAAATCCGAATCTTTTTGCATTTTCATTCGACCATTATATACATTTTTTGAAATATTTTGTTTTTTTTTTATTTGTTAATAATTTAAGGATTAATATTTCACTAAGGAAAAGATAGAATCATAACAAATGAAATTTAAAATTCTGATTAGAAAAAAAAAAAGAATGAATATCAAGCGTTATAGTATGATTTAGAATACTCTAAAAAAGGAGGGGGGGGGAGAGAGAAAAACTTTTGGATATATTGATTCTGATTGAATTGCAAATATATCAACAGTAGAATCAATTCAATTCTGAATTGCAATAAGCAGGGTCTCTCGAATAGAGACGAGCTGCTAGACTAGGTCGAATAATGAATTCAATGATTCAAAAAAAAACTAAGAGATGTAAGAAATTACACAAGGAATCCGGGTTTCAAAGAAAAAAAAAGGAAAATGGGGATATGGCGAAATCGGTAGACGCTACGGACTTGATTGTATTGAGCCTTGGTATGGAAACCTGCTAAGTGGTAACTTCCAAATTCAGAGAAACCCTGGAATGAAAAATGGGCAATCCTGAGCCAAATCCTTTTTTTGAAAAAACAAGTGGTTCTCAAACTAGAACCCAAATGAAAAGGATAGGTGCAGAGACTCAATGGAAGCTATTCTAACGAATCGAGGTGTAATTACGTTGTGTTGGTAATGAAACTCCCTCTAAATTGGAGAAAGAAGGGCTTTATACATCTAATACACACGTATAGATACTGACATAGCAAACGATTAATCACAGAACCCATATCATAATATAGGTTCTTTATTTATTTTTTAGAATGAAATTAGGAATGATTATGAAATAGAAAATTCTGAATTTTTATTAGAATTATTGTGAATCCATTCCACTCGAATATTGAGTAATCAAATCCTTCAATTCATTGTTTTTGAGATCTTTTAAAAAGAGGATTAATCGGACGAGGATAAAGAGAGAGTCCCATTCTACATGTCAATACTGACAACAATGAAATTTCTAGTAAAAGGAAAATCCGTCGACTTTATAAGTCGTGAGGGTTCAAGTCCCTCTATCCCCAAACCCTCCTTTATTCCCTAACCATAGTATTTATCCTATTTTTTCTTTTATCAATGGGTTTCAAGATTCATTAGCTTTCTCATTCTACTCTACTCTTTCATAAAGGAGTGCGAAGAAAACTCAATAGATCTT